ATTCAATCAAGTAGAGTCTTACGTTAAATTTTTTTTGTGGCGAACAATTAGTTAGTTAGTTTATCAGAATAAAAAAACCGAAGAATGTATTTTTCTTTGGTGATATAAGATTTAATTGTAGAAAAAATCATGCAGATAATTTTTTTTTACCAATATTACTAATTACTAATCAGTAAACTTCAATCAACAAAAGAAGATAAAAAGCGAATTCTTCCTTAGAATTCGGAAGAAGGCAAATAAAACGAATTTAATGTTCCATTCTTGTGTATGTATTGTGTATGTATATAGAATTCAAATATAGAAAATTATAGAATCTTGTATCTTTCTATATATCCCAAGAAGTCCCATTTTTCCTAAGAATCCCTGTAGTTTGATCGGATTCTAACGAATCTTTCGGGAATTTGTAAGAAACTCTTTTTTATTTTTTTTATTTTAATAAAAAAAATTAGAACATAAGGAAAAAACAATCGAAAAATAAAATAAGTAAGAATAATCAAGAAAGTGGATTATATACATATATTTCGTGTAAAAAGATGAATAAGTCCGTTTATTTCGTTCTACATTCCTTGCACTTATTCTATATACTCACTTAGATATACTTAGTATACTTATATACCAATTCGAATATAAATTATAATTATTATAAGATATCTTTATAACAATAAATAACAGGTCCAAATAGTAAATCGAGGTACCCCATTCTATGACAATTCTCAACAACTTACCCTCTATTTTTGTGCCTTTAGTGGGCCTAGTATTTCCGGCAATTGCAATGGCTTCTTTATTTCTTCATATTCAAAAAAATAAGATTTTTTAAATCCGATGTGGTCAAATCTCATCTAGTTTTTTTTTCAAGACTTAGCGAACACGGATAGCCATTTAGTAAAATATTGTATAACAATAAGAGGTGGCTTTTTCCTAACATAAAGGAAGGAGTTCTTATGCATGCGTAAACATGATATTGATATATGGGTAAATGAATTCGAGCTATTTTCAAAAATAAAAAATGGGTCGGGATCCGAGCTCATGTCTGAAATTAAAGTCAATGTATCTATATTATGTAGTTATATATAGGTATATGTAGCTATATATAGGGAATCATATGAGGGGGATGTTCTTATTTTATTATATCTAACCAATTCGATAAATTACTGCTAAAAGTTCACAGCAGAATAGTACTAGTTGATGAGAGTTACTTCGGAAACAAAAAAAAGTAAAGTTAAATTGATTTTGGTTATTCCCTCAATTCCAATAAAATGCAACAGGATCTAGTATGTATGAGTTGGCGATCAGAATATATGTGGATCGAATTTCTAGCAGGATCTCGCAAAACAAGTAATTTCTGCTGGGCCTTTATCCTTTTTGTAGGTTCATTAGGATTCTTATTGGTTGGAATATCTAGTTATCTTGATAGGAATTTGATATCTTTATTTCCCTCTCAGCAAATCAATTTTTTCCCCCAAGGGATCGTAATGTCTTTCTATGGGATCGCCGGTCTATTTATGAGTTCCTATTTGTGGTGCACAATTACATGGAATGTAGGTGGCGGGTATGATCGATTTGATAGAAAAGAAGGAATAGTGTCTATTTTTCGTTGGGGATTTCCTGGAAAAAATCGCCGGATCTTTCTACGATTCCTTATGAAAGATATTCAGTCCATAAGAATAGAAGTTAAAGAGGGTATTTATGCTCGTCGTGTCCTTTATATGGAAATAAGAGGCCTGGGGGCCATTCCCTTGACTCGTACTGATGAGAATTTGACCCCACGAGAAATTGAGCAAAAGGCTGCGGAATTGGCCTATTTCTTGCGTGTACCAATTGAAGTATTTTAAAAAAAGAAAATTTATTTCTCAGCAGGGGGAAAAACCCCAAGAATCTTCTTTTTTCTATAGCAGAATTTTACTTAATTGAGATGAGAAGTTTCTTCAGAATGGACAGTCGGGCCAAAGCAAGGCAAACGTTTACGGAACAGGGAACAGACATAACATAAAAAGAAACCGTTTTTGTCTACAAATTTTTTTTTGAAATATATTCAATTTTAATAGAAAGGAAGTTATTTCATTTCGAAATCCGAATAATATTCATTATTTGAATCTTTCGGGCATTCATCGAAATGGGGCAATTGCTTCGAATATTTGATGAATTGAGATATCTGGAAACAATATTTTTTTGATTATTTCTTAATTCGAATTTGAACTGGATTCTTCTTGGATTTCTGTATTTTTTTTGTTTTACACTCGATTTACGGACTAACTGCTGAATCACAACTAAAAAACGGAGACTAGATTTATAGGCGCGATACCTTATAATCGAACTCATGCTTGATAGAAATATTAGATCGCATAGAGTCAACGAATGAAGTGGGTTCATTAACAATTCACAGATGAAAAAATGACAAAAAAGAACGCATCCATTCCCCTTCGATACCTTTCATCTATAGTATTTTTAGTATTTTTGCCCTGGTGGATTTCTTTCTCATTTAATAAAAGTCTGGAATCCTGGGTTACTAATTGGTGGAATACTAGGCAATCCGAAACTTTTTTGAATGATATTCAAGAAAAGAGTATTCTAGAAAAATTCATAGAATTAGAGGAACTATTCCTCTTGGACGAAATGATAAAGGAATTCCCGGAAACACATCTACAAAAGCTTCATATAGGGCTCCACAAAGAAACAATACAATTGATCAAGATGCACGATGAGGATCATATCCATACGATTTTGCACTTCTCGACAAATATAATCTGTTTCGTTATTCTAAGTGGTTATTCTATTCTGGGTAATGAAGAACTTCTTATTCTTAACTCTTGGGTTCAAGAATTCCTATATAATTTAAGCGACACAATCAAAGCCTTTTCTATTCTTTTAGTAACTGATTTATGTATCGGATTTCATTCGCCCCACGGTTGGGAACTAATGATTGGCTATGTCTACAACGATTTTGGATTTGCTCATAATGATCAAATTATATCTGGTCTTGTTTCCACTTTTCCAGTCATTCTAGATACAATTTTTAAATATTGGATTTTCCGTTATTTAAATCGTGTATCTCCGTCACTTGTAGTGATTTATCATTCAATGAATGACTGAAAAATGATTCACTGATCCAATTATCATCTTACTTGCTTTGTACATAAGCAAAGGATTCAAAGTTGTACTTACCTTACTCTTTCTCCCATTCCTCCTATATTACAGGAATCCTATATTCCAGTAAAATTATTTCAGTAAATAGCAGAATCTTGGATAGGGAACTATACTGGCGACCTACCTAATTTTATTGTAGAAATTTTCGGGATCAACGATTGGATCATGCAAATTAGAAATACCTTTTCTTCTATAAAGGAAGAGATTACTCGATTCATTTCCCTATCGGTCATGATATATATAATAACTCGGGCATCCATTTCAAATGCATATCCCATATTTGCGCAGCAGGGTTTTGAAAATCCACGAGAAGCAACTGGCCGTATTGTATGCGCCAATTGCCATTTAGCTAATAAGCCTGTGGATATTGAGGTTCCACAGGCGGTACTTCCTGATACTGTATTTGAAGCAGTTGTTAGAATTCCTTATGATATGCAACTGAAACAAGTTCTTGCTAATGGGAAAAAGGGGCCTTTGAATGTAGGGGCCGTTCTTATTTTACCAGAGGGGTTTGAATTAGCCCCCCCTGATCGTATTTCGCCTGAGATGAAAGAAAAGATAGGCAATCTGTCTTTTCAGAACTACCGCCCCAATCAAAAAAATATTCTTGTGATAGGACCTGTTCCTGGTCAGAAATATAGTGAAATAACTTTTCCTATTCTTTCCCCCGATCCCGCCACTAATAAGGATGTTCACTTCTTAAAATATCCAATATACGTAGGTGGGAACAGGGGAAGGGGGCAGATTTATCCCAACGGAAACAAAAGTAACAATACGGTTTATAATGCTACAGCAGGGGGTATAGTAAGCAAAATAATACGAAAAGAAAAAGGGGGATACGAAATAACCATAGCGGATGCATCGGATGGGCGTCAAGTGGTTGATATTATTCCTCCAGGACCAGAACTTCTTGTTTCAGAGGGCGAATCTATCAAACTTGATCAACCATTAACAAGTAACCCTAATGTGGGTGGATTCGGCCAGGGAGATGCAGAAATAGTACTTCAAGATCCATTACGTGTCCAAGGACTTTTTTTCTTTTTGGCATCTGTTGTTTTGGCACAAATCTTTTTGGTTCTTAAAAAGAAACAGTTTGAGAAGGTTCAATTGTCCGAAATGAATTTCTAGATCCGCAAATTTATCAACATCAAGTTTGTAAAAAGAACCAAATTCTTGTTTTTTTATGTATGATAAAAAAAATGATGAAAAGTCTTTTGCTTGTTTCTATTCTTTTTCTACCAGATGTCGGGAATTTTTTGTACTGCACTCCTAAATACTAAATAATAGTATATATTGCAAAGAAGGCTATTTTACTTTACCCGTTCTTTGCTTTGTTTTTTCAATCCAGAGGGGTGTGACGATGTCACTATTGTCAGATTGAAATGTCATAGAATGCGTCAATAGTTTTCTATTCTAATAGAATCAAATTACACTCGAACTAGATACTAAACATAAGATAAATAATAAAGAAAGTAAGGATAAATGAGGGGAACACGGGATTCTAAATATAAAAGGTATTATTCGCCGTCCTAGTCTTCTCCACCGGAAAGGGAATCTTCCACATCCCTTTCCGCTGGAGAAATAAGAATGGTTCTTGATTCCATTCCTCAAGGATTCCTATTCTTAGTTTCTATTTTTTCCAGGTTTATCAGAACTTTTTTGGATTTCTTACATATCCATATATGTATAATTAAGTAGTGAAAAAACAAAAAAAGAAATGGAAATTTATTGAGCAAATAGAACTTCTTCAATGAACTTATAAAACAATTTCAATTGATGAGCTACTAAAGTAAAGTTTTACTAGTATAGAAGGGATTGGCATGATATCGGATCGACAGAAATATATATATATAGGT